CTTCCTGATAGCTTAAAGGCAGAGCGTATGGCTGTTAACCATTAGGTTGTAGGTTCGAATCCTGCTCAGGAAGTTTTGAAGAGCAATTAACTCAAATGGTAGAGTATTTCGTTTACACCGGAAAGGTTAATGGTTCAAATCCATTATTGCTCACAAAATGTGTTTGTAGCTTAATCAGGACAAAGCGCTAAACTACGGATTTAGAGATTGGAAGTTCAATTCTTCCCAAACACATTATTTAAATTAAGCCGAGTGTATAGCTTAGTTTGGTAAAGCAATAAACTTTTAATTTATGGATCTTAGGTTCAAATCCTAATGCACTCAATAATGTCTTACAAACTTATTTATTTTTATTCAATAGAACTCGTCTTTCGGTTGCTTTATATTTTTATAAGTTTCTTTCTGTGTGCATTTGTAGCAAGTTTAAATCTATATTATCTAATACTTTTTGAAGTCTATCCTTTTGTTATGTATGAATTAAAAAAATTTATTGTTACGAATGTAATGGACTTATTTAATGTATTATGACTTTTAATTATATCAAAATCTCTCCTTTTTGTATTTCCTTATTGAATTTTTCAATTATATAAATTTAGCAGTTCTAGTTGATATTTATACCAACTTAGGTTTTTTAAAAAATCTTTTTATTTTTCTTTCTTTGTTAGTTTAATTTGTTTAAGTCTTGCACATTTTGGTCTATTACCTTTTACGTTGTATATTTTAACAAGATGAGAAATAAATAATATTAATTTATTTAGTATTTTTGTTGAATTTCGGATTATAAATTATGTAAAATGGGTTTTAACTTTCCGTTATTTTATCAGTTCTTTCTTTTTTTTTACTTTTTTATTTATTTTCCATTTGTGATTTTTAATGGCAATGAATCGAATTTATTTTCTAATCAAGTATTATCGCAAATCTCTTTTATTTGGAATTTTATGTATTATATTTTTACTTATACCTCCGGACAATTTTTTGCAAATTTTTTTCATTGGATTAACATTTTTTATTTTTGAATTTGTTTTTTTATTCGTTTGTTATAAATTATGTAAAACAGAATTTTTTTAATATGCCTACATTCAACCAACTATTAAAATTTCCCCGACGAAAAAAAAAAGTACAAACAAAATCAGTAGCTTTAGGCAGAAATCCGCAAAAAAAGGGTGTGTGTCTAAAAGTTTTTACAATGAATCCTAAAAAACCAAATTCAGCAGATCGCAAAGTAGCCAAAGTTCAGCTTAGCACGGGAAAACTAATTATTGGATATATTCCTGGAGAGGGTCATACTTTACAAGAACATTCAATGGTCTTAGTACGTGGGGGGCGTGCAAAAGATTTACCGGGTGTTAAATATCATCTTGTGAGAGGTCCATTTGATCTATCTATGGTAAACAATAGGAGTAAAAGCCGTTCAAAATATGGTAGTAAAAAAATTTACGCTCCTATCGTTTAATGGTTTAGGACAATGCTTTTTCGTGGCATAAATGTGGGTTCAAATCCCACTAGGAGCGGTAAGATTAGTAAACGGGATGGAGTAATAAGGTTAACTCATTAGACTCATGATCTGAAGTTATAGGTTCAAATCCTATTCCCGTATGTTAATACCTTGAATTATGTAAATTATGAAAAAAGAACTTTTAAGAACCAAAAGTCGCATAAATAAAAAGCGTATTTTTCGGAAAAAAAATCTCAATCACATTAAATTATCGATTGCAAAGTACAACTTGTTTACTTTTTTTATTTTTGAAGAAAATATTATACTAAATAATAAAATTTTATCTGAATTAGTTCTTACTGAATTAGGAGGAAGATTTAGCTTAATGCAATGAAATTTTTATTTTTATTCAATAACACGATGGGGTAGTTAGACTAAGGAATATGTTGGTTAGAAAAAGATTCAAGTTTTTTAAAAGAGTTTGATCCTGGCTCAAAATGAACGTTAATGATTAGCTTTACACATGCAAATTAAATAAATTTATTTTGATAATTATAAATTAATAGTGAACGGGTGAGTAAAATATAGAAATTGACCTCAAATAATTGTTTGATACATGTAAAGATTTTATCAATTTGAGAAAAGTCTATAAAAGATTAAGTTGTTGGTATAATTAAAAGTTTACCAAGCTAATGATCTTTAGTTGGTCTATGAAGATGTACAACCACATTGGAATTGAGATACGGTCCAAACTTTATATAAAGGCAGCAGTGAGGAATATTGGGCAATGAGCGCAAGCTTGACCCAGCTAAATCATGTATGTGGGTAAAACTTTTTGTTTTAAAACATTAAAATTAAAAAAATAATGATAACTTAAAAAAAAGTCCTGGCTAATTTCGTGCCAGCAGCCGCGGTAAAACGAGAAGGGCGAACGTTATTTGGAATTATTGGGCGTAAAGCATATGTAGGTGGAAACTTAACTTTTAGTTTAAAGCTTAAACTTTATTTTTAAGTAGGCTGAAAAAATAATTTTCTAGAGTTTAAGAAAAGATTATGGAATTTTAATTGTAACAGTAAAATGTTTTGATATTTAAAAGAACCTCAATGGTGTAAACGATAATCAGGAATAAAACTGACACTGAGATATTAAAGCGTGGGTAGCAAAAGGGATTAGATACCCCTGTAGTCCATGCCCTGAACGATGAGTGTTAATTTTTGAGTAATCAGAAATAAAGCTAACGCATTAAACACTCCGCCTGGGAACTACGATCGCAAGATTAAAACTCAAAGGAATTGACGGGAACCCGCACAAGCAGTGGAGCATGTGGTTTAAATCGATAATACGCGCGAAATCTTACCAATCTTTGAATAGTGACAGGTGTTGCATGGCTGTCGTCAGTCCGTGCTGTGAAGCGTTTGGTTCATTCCACTAAACGGACAAAACTCTTATATATTTTCGAATATAGACTGTTAAGGATATCTTAAAGGAAGGAAGGAATAACGTCAAGTCCTCATGACCCTAATAGATTGGGCTACTTTCATGTGCTACAATAATTTAAAACAAAAAGAAGCAAAAATGTAAGTTTAAGCAAAACTTAAAAATAAGTTATATACGAATTATTTTCTGTAACTCGAAAATATGAAGTTGGAATTGCTAGTAATCGTAAATTAGAATGTTACGGTGAATAAGTTCTCGGGTTTTGTACACACCGCCCGTCACGCTATGGAAATTTGTTTTATTTGAAAATTACTTTATATTTAAATTGTAGTTTATAGTAAAAAAAGAACTGGAGTGAAGTCGTAACAAGGTAGCCGTAGGGGAACCTGTGGCTGGAAAATTTAAATGATTCTACTACCCCATATTACATAAGACTAAAAAATGTTAGTTTATATAAATAATACAAATACCTCTATTTTATTGTTTTTAATTAGTGTATTGGGAATATTTCTAAACCAAAAAAATATTCTTGTTATGTTAATGTCTTTAGAAATGATGTTTTTATCTGTGAGTTTCAATCTAATTTTTGCGTCTATTTACTTGGATGATATTACGGGTCAAATTTTCTCATTGTTAATTTTAACTGTAGCCGCTGCGGAGTCATCTATAGGATTAGCAATCTTAGTTATTTATTATCGTATTCGTAGTATCATTACTGTAGAATTAATGCATTTAATGAAAGGTTAAGATTTTGGTTAAGGGATTTTAAAATTTTTATAACGGACACTTAATGAGAACCTTGGTGAAAAACTTTGGACGTGTCGCTACGAAAAGTTATAAGGAGGCATTTGCTTGTGAATTATAAATTTCCATATTTAAAGTAAACTTGTTAAAATTTTTTTGAAGTAGTGCGAATTGAATCATCTAAGTAGCTCTATTAATAAATCAATCGAGAGATCGTAAGTAATGGTGAATGAACACGAGATAAAAGCTTATGTAAAAAGTTTTAATTATAATTTACTAAAAAAGGTAAAAGTCCTGTATTAATAAAAACTTTTTATAACAAAATTTTTAAGTAATACGAACTCTAATTTGTATGAAAAAAGGAGAACCACCTTCTAAGCTTAAAAAGTTTTTCAACCTATAGTGAACGAGTACCGTGAGGGAAAGGTAAAGAAATTCGGAAAGAATTATTTAAGTTAAGTGTTTCAAAATTTTCGGAGTCTAAAACAACGAAGTGCCTTTTGCATAATGAATCAGCAAGTTAATATGTGTAGCAAGCTTAATTATTAATAAATAGGCGCTATAAAGTAATACATATTAGACCTGAAACCAAGTGATCTAGTTGTGAGCAAGTTGAAAATACTTTAAAAAGTTTTTGAGGACTGTACTCGTATATGTGGCAAAATATAGAGATGACTTGTAGCTAGGAGTGAAAGGCTAATCAAACTTGGAGATAGCCGGTTTTTCACGAAATGTATTTTAGTACTACGTTAATCATTATAAATCTTGAGTTAGAGTACAAAAAAAATAACGGGATGTAAAAATTTACTGAATTTTTTTTAACTCCGAATTAAAGTTTTTATAATTAGCAGACAGTCTATAAGCGATAAGGTTTATAGACAAAAGGAAAACAATCCAGACCGAATACTAAGATTTCTAAATTATAACTTAGGGAAAAAATTAAAAAAAGTTCAAATAATAATTTTGCTAGGCTTAGAAGCAGCCTTTCATTAGAGAAAGCGTTTTAGCTCATTATTTCTCTTTTTTTTGTTTAAAATTTATAGAATCTTTAAGTTTTATATCGAAGTAGCGGATTAATATAATTTAATGGTAGTGAAACGCTTTGTAAAAGTTTTTTAATTGTAAAATTATTGAAAATTAGCAAAGATGCTAATGCTGATATGAGTAGCGAAAATTACGTTAGAAAATCGTAATCACTGAATGTTTAAGGGTTTCAATGTAATTTTAACTGCATTGAGTTAGTCGGTCCTTAAGAGGTGAATGAAAATTGTACTCGATAGGAAATTAACGATTATGTTAGACTTTTTATATGTGTTTTTAAAGCATGAAAAAAATAGTTAAAACAATTTTAAGATATTATTATCAAAATTAAGGCATAAAATTAAGTTAAACTATTTTCGAGAAAAAATTATAATGATAATAAACCGTACTTAAACCGACACAGGTGAATTTATTGAGAAAATTATAGGTGTATGAATAAATTGTATTGAAGGAACTCGGCAAATTAACTCTGTATGTTCGCTATAAAGAGAGCCTTATTAAAAATAAGGTAACATGAAATAAGAAGCAACGACTGGTTAACAAAACCACAGGACTCTGCAAATTTGTAAAAAAAAGTATAGAGTCTGACGCCTGCCCAGTGCTTAAGAATAAAAAATCTAGGTTTAAGCTTATTTTTTAAATCTAAGTAAACGGCGGTTCTAACTATAAGAATCCTTAGGTAGCGAAATTCCTTGGCGGGTAAATTCCGTCCTGCATGAATGGCGTAACGATTGCTTCACTGTCTCCAATACAAATTCAGCGAAATTACATTATCTATGAAAATGTAGATTACTTACAGTAAGACGGAAAGACCCTAGATCCTTTACTTTGATTTTAAATTGTAAAAAACAGTTTATATGTGCAGAATAGGTGGGAATGACTAGTAATACTTCTGAGATACCACTCATTAAGCTTAGTTTTTTACTTAATTTATAAATAATATTATATAAGACCGTTTAAAAGAGAAAGTTTACTTGGGACGAGTGCCTCCTAAATAGTAACGGAGGTGTACAAAGGTAAGTAACAGTTATTTATAATAAATAATGCAGAATATAATGATATAAACTTGCTTGACAATAAGATTTATAAATCGAATTGCGACGAAAGTCAGTCATAGTGACCCGATATTAAAGCGTGGAATTGATATCGTTTAACAGATAAAAGGAACTCTAGGGATAACAGATTCATCGTGATTAAGAGTTCGTATTGACGTCACGGTTTGATACCTCGATGTCGACTCATCTTATCCTGAAATTGAAGTAGATTTCAAGGGTCTAGTTGTTCGCTAGTGAAAAAGGTACGTGAGTTGGGTTCAGAACGTCGTGAGACAGTTCGGTCCCTATCTACTGTAAGAAAAGAAAAATAAAAAGTGTATTCTTAGTACGAGAGGACCAGAATACTCTAACCTCTGGTCGATTGATTGTTATGCCAATAGCATAGTCAAGTAGCTACGTTAGTTTTTAATAAATACTGAACGAATCAAGTGTATTAAGTATTCTTTAATGTATTTTTCAAGAATAATCTAAAAGATTATTAGATTGATCGGTTTGGAAGTGTTATTTAGTAACAAATAATATTTTAGTTTTTACAAATCCGAATTATTCAAAAAAATTTTATCTTAACTTAACCAAAAAAAGAATAATGACACGAAAAATAAATCCAATAAGCCTTAGACTTGGTTTAACTCAAGTATGAGATTATACAATACAAAATTACAATAAATTAAATTATTGTTATACTTTATCCTTCTTAAAACAATTGCAAATCGAGAATATAGTAACCAAAATTTTAAGCTTAAATAAATTTTTAATACATGATAAAGAATTTTGGTACTCTAAAAATAAACTTTTTTTAAATATCTATATTGTTGAAGTAGATCCAAATAACTCAAATAAGTATTTATTTTTAATAAAAGAGTTATCAAAATTGATATCTAATTGGTTTTTTTTAAAAATCCAGTTGCGTATTTACAAGCGAGTAAGTTGGTTAACAACATCTAATTTGGTGTCAAGTTATGTATCTTATCTTTTCGTACAAAATAAAAATCCTAATAAAATATTATGGCAAATATGTATACTTCTCAAAAAACATCTTGGCAGTAATAAAGTAGTTTATTCTACGAGGGGTATTCATTCAGTTTATTTAAAAGGATTCAAAGTCCGACTAGTTGGTCGATTTGATAATACAAAAAACCAAATGTCGAAAAGTATTCAGCAAGGCTCAGGTTCTTTATCATTGATATCTTTAAGGAATCAAGTAGAGTTTGTGCAGAAGAATTTATACACTAAATTGGGAAGTTGTGGATTACAAATCTGATTATTTTATGAAATAAATTAATTTTTTTAGGATGTTTAAAGAGAAAAAAACACATAATAAGTATTCATTAAAACTTAAGCAATCTAATCATATTTTAAAATATGGGCGATTTGGAATTAAATCGGTTTCCTTTAATAGATTAACTTTAAATCAATTAAATGCACTAAAATGGATTATATCAAAAAAACTAAAAGTATTAACTAATAATAGAAAACATTTTAGATTCTGGACATTATTATCAATGAATTTGACGCTTACTAAGTTTAATATAGAGTCTAGAATGGGGAAAGGTAAGGGCTCTATTTATACTCATGCTGTTTATATTAAACCTGGAATGATTTTATTCGAATTTGATAATATAACTGAACAACAGATGAAAAATTTATTTGATTATATTTTAAAGAAAATTTCTTTAAAAGTTAAATTAATAAAATAATTTTTATTTCTTGAATAAACATAAGGTCGGGAGAGAAACTCAAAGGTTGAGTGTTAGTCTGTCGCGCTAAAAGTTGCGGGTTCAAGTCCCGTCTCTCTCGTTTGTTAAATATTCGATTAACAAAGTTAAATAATATTTACTATTATAAAACAATGCAATTTTCATTTATGCAATGAGTTTCACGTTGAATTTTTTCAACTAATCATAAAGATATAGGAACTTTATATTTAATTTTCGGTGCTTTTTCAGGTATTTTAGGAGGTTGTATGTCAATATTAATCCGTATGGAATTAACACAACCCGGAAACCAATTATTATTGGGAAATCATCAGATTTATAACGTCTTAATTACAGCACATGCATTTTTAATGATTTTTTTTATGGTAATGCCTGTTATGATAGGTGGGTTTGGTAATTGATTAGTACCCATTATGATCGGGAGTCCAGATATGGCTTTTCCACGTTTAAACAATATATCATTTTGATTATTACCGCCTTCATTATGTTTACTTTTAGCGTCTGCAATTGTAGAAGTTGGTGTAGGGACTGGATGGACGGTGTACCCTCCATTAAGTTCAATCCAAAGTCATTCAGGTGGTGCAGTAGATCTTGCAATATTTAGTTTACATATATCAGGAGCTTCATCAATCTTAGGTGCAATTAATTTTATATCTACAATCTTAAATATGCGCAATCCTGGGCAAAGCATGTATCGTATGCCATTATTTGTGTGATCTATTTTTATCACGGCGTTCTTATTATTATTAGCTGTTCCAGTTTTAGCTGGTGCCATTACGATGCTTTTAACTGATCGTAATTTCAATACAGCATTCTTTGACCCTGCCGGTGGAGGTGATCCCGTATTGTATCAGCACCTTTTTTGATTTTTTGGGCATCCTGAAGTGTATATCTTAATTCTCCCAGGTTTTGGTATGGTAAGTCATATAGTAGCAACCTTCTCGAGAAAACCCGTTTTTGGTTATATTGGAATGGTGTACGCTATGGTTTCGATAGGAGTATTAGGTTTTATAGTTTGGGCACACCATATGTATACGGTAGGCCTCGATGTAGATACTAGGGCTTATTTTACGGCTGCCACGATGATTATTGCGGTGCCTACAGGAATTAAAATTTTTAGTTGAATAGCAACTATGTGAGAAGGTTCATTACATTTCAAAACCCCTATGTTATTTGCAACGGGTTTTATTTTCTTATTTACGATAGGAGGTTTAACTGGAATTGTATTAGCAAATTCTGGTTTAGATATTAGTTTACATGATACTTACTATGTAGTAGCACATTTCCATTACGTATTATCTATGGGTGCGGTTTTTGCAATTTTTGCGGGATTCTATTATTGGTTTGGCAAAATCACAGGAGTGCAATATCCAGAATTATTAGGTAAAATCCACTTTTGGTCAACTTTTATAGGAGTAAATCTTACATTTATGCCTATGCATTTTTTAGGATTAGCTGGAATGCCTAGAAGGATCCCTGATTATCCAGATGCTTATGCGGGTTGAAATTTAGTAGCTTCTTATGGTTCGTATGTGGCTTTATTTAGTACATTATTCTTTTTTTACCTAGTTTTTACTTCGCTAACATCAAAAAATCCTTGTATAAACGCTCCTTGAGACTTTGAACAATTAAATAGTAAGGGAAGTTCAACTCTAGAGTGAGTTATAACCTCCCCTCCGGCATATCATACATTCGAAGAAATGCCATTAATTTGTGAAACAACAGGCCAAAATGTTTAGGAATTTAAAGTTTAATATTTTTCTTTTTTTAATGCTTATGCCAAGTATTTTGGTTTTCAATGATGCTCCGGAAAATTGACAATTAGGATTTCAGGATCCGGCAACTCCTATCATGGAAGGTATTATAAATTTACATCATGATTTAATGTATTTTATTTGTGTTATCTTTATATTTGTCTCTTGAATGTTGATTCGTACATTATGACATTTTGAAAATACACAAAATATTACCCCTTCATCATTAGTGCACGGGACGTTAATTGAGATCATTTGAACTGTAACTCCAGCTTGTATTTTACTAATTATAGCAATTCCTTCATTCTCGCTTTTGTATGCAATGGATGAAATTATATCACCAGCGATAACTATAAAAACATTAGGGCATCAGTGATATTGAAGTTATGAATATTCAGATTATTTAAATACCGAAGGCGAATCTATTATATATGATAGTTATATGATACCAGAAGAAGACTTAAATGTAGGGCAGTTAAGATTACTAGAAGTAGACAGTCGGATGGTGGTGCCTATAAATACACATATTCGTGTTATTGTTTCTGCTGCAGATGTACTTCATAGCTGGGCAATCCCTTCATTAGGTATAAAATGTGATGCAGTACCTGGTCGTTTAAATCAAACATCTTTATTTATTAAAAGAGAAGGTGTTTATTATGGTCAATGTAGTGAGATATGTGGTATCAATCATGGGTTTATGCCAATTGTTATTGAAGCTGTAAATTTATCCAATTATATTTCTTGAATTTCGAATAAACTAAACGAATAAAATAATGCGATTTTCTTTATCACAAGTAATCGCATTAATTATAATTTTTTTAATTCTTTTTTCCTCAGACTTTCCAATCGTGAAAAAACTAATTGAATTGTTTAACCAATTTTTAAAAAAAATTTTAAAATAAAATTATGATTTACTTATCAAAAATAGCAAAGTCTGTACAGAGACATCCCTTTCATTTAGTAGATCCTAGTCCTTGACCATTTGTGGCGTCTTTATCAGCTTTTTCTTGTGCAATAGGTGGTGTAATGTATATGCATGCTTATAAGCAGGGTGATATTGTTTTATTATGCGGTTTTATTATGTTGTTTATGACAATGTTTGTGTGATGAAGAGATGTTGTGAGAGAATCAACATTTGAGGGACACCATACAGGGATAGTACAACAAGGATTACGTTATGGTGTAATTCTTTTTATCGTATCAGAAGTTTTATTCTTTTTTGCTTTTTTTTGAGCCTTTTTTCATAGCAGTTTAGCTCCTACAGTAGAAATAGGTCTAACTTGACCTCCTAAAGGGATAAGTGTTTTAAATCCTTGAGAAGTTCCTTTTTTGAATACTTTAATTTTATTGCTCTCTGGTTGTACGGTCACTTGATGCCATCATGCAATAGTAGCTAATATGAGGAATCAAGCTATTTGAAGTTTAATATTAACCGTAATTTTAGCTGTAATTTTTACTTCTTTACAAGCATATGAATACAACATGGCAGATTTTAGATTATCCGATGGTATATATGGTTCTACCTTTTATATGGCCACAGGATTTCACGGTTTTCACGTCTTAATAGGGACAATTTCATTATTCATTTGTTTATTACGTTTATTCAGATACCAGTTAACGCAAGAGCACCATTTTGGATTTGAATCCTCAGCTTGATATTGACATTTTGTTGATGTTGTTTGGTTATTTTTATTTGTATCAATTTATTGGTGAGGCGGGATGTAAAAATGTTAAATTTTAGTATTGTTATTATATTATCGTTAATTTTAATTTCTAAAAATTTTATATTATTAAATGAAGAAACATTAATTCTTTTATGCTTTGTTACTTTTTGTTGACTGAGTTTTAATAAACTTAAAGATTCTTTCCAGGCTGATTTCGAAAATCAAAGAAATGAAATCGAGACAAAATTCTTAGAATCTTTTGGATTTATTGTAAATTCTGTATCTATGAATTTAAAATGGCAAAAACTCTTCCCTATAGTAATAACTAATTTTTGTCTATTGGAAAAACAATTTGTAACGTTGAGTTCTGGGATGATTAATCAATTACCCTCACTACAAAATCGAGACGTACGAGAGGCTTATTTAAAAAAACTTTCTTTTACGAAACGCTTAGAGCAGCAAACAAGTAAACTGGTTAGTTTAGTATTAGTGAAAAAAATTGAAAAAATTACATTCTTAAAGTATTTTTATGCAACTAAGATAAAAATTTCAATTTTTCAATGTAATTATAAAATTGCATTAAGAGAATATATCGAAACTATATAATTTTTAAGCGGGTATAGATAAATAGGTAACTTCATTAGTTTTCCACACTAAACTTTACGGGTTCGAATCCCGTTATCCGCTTCTATAATTTAATGGTGTATCGCCAAATTGGTAAGGCATTAGCTTTTGATGCTATCATGTAAAGGTTCGAGTCCTTTTACACCAGGTTAAGCTTTCTGTTTTTTTATGACTCGCTTGGTGAAATTTGGTAAACACGATGGATTTAAAATTCATTCTCAATTGAAGAGTTACTGGTTCAAGTCCAGTAGCGAGTACGAAAAATTCTAAAAAAACTTACGTAAATTTTATTATTAAATGCGTTTACTTAAACGTCCTATTATTTCAATAGTAAATAATCATTTAATTGATTATCCAACTCCGATTAATATACACTATGCTTGAAATTTTGGGTTTCTAGCATCTATATGTTTAATCATACAAATTGTAACAGGTATTTTTTTAGCTATGCATTATACTCCACATGTTGGGTTAGCTTTTGCAAGTGTGGAACATATTATGCGTGATGTAAACTACGGATGATTACTGCGTTATATACATTCAAACGGTGCTTCCATGTTTTTTATTGTTGTATATATACATATTTTTAGAGGTCTATATTTCAGTTCATATACTAAACCACGCCATTGAGTATGGGTTATAGGGGTTATTATTTTTTTATTAATGATAATAACTGCCTTTATAGGGTATGTTTTACCTTGAGGACAAATGAGTTTATGAGGGGCTACTGTGATCACAAATTTAGTTTCTGCGATCCCTTTAATAGGAGATTCAATAGTTACTTGATTATGAGGAGGTTTTTCTGTAGATAATGCAACTTTAACCAGATTTTTTAGTTTACACTATTTACTGCCTTTTATTATTGCAGCAGCCTCGTTAATTCATTTAGCCGTTTTGCACCAGGATGGATCAGGTAACCCTTTAGGGATTGATTCTAATGTAGATAAAATAAGTATGTTCCCATATTTCATTTATAAAGATCTTTTAGGATTATTGGTATTCATACTTTTCTTTTCTTTATTTATTTACTTTTCACCAAATGTTTTGGGTCATCCGGATAATTATATAGAGGCTAACCCTATGGTTACTCCTGCGCATATCGTCCCGGAGTGATATTTTTTACCCTTTTATGCTATTTTAAGGAGTATCCCTCATAAATTGGGGGGTGTTGTTGCAATGATTTCATCAATATTGGTTTTGGCTTTATTACCTTGGATTCATAGTACAGAAGTGCGTAGCTCCAGATTTAGACCCTTTTATAAATTTTTATATTGAACCATGTTGGGTTGTTGTTTAATTTTAGGGTGAATTGGTGGAATGCCAGTAGAAGAACCTTTTGTATTAATTGGACAAATTGCTAGTCTTTACTATTTTATATATTTTTTAATTATTTTACCCTTATTGGGGAAACTGGAAAGATTTTTACTCAATTTTTAATAAATCTTTAAATTATGGATATGTTAAAATTAACATATCCATAATTTAATAATACGGATAGAGGGATTTGAACCCTCATGATTTAATAATCATCAGAACCTAAATCTAACATGTCTACCAATTTCATCATATCCGCTTTTTATTTTCTCAAATTAACAAATTTAAGAGAACCTCTAAAATCACGGTTTAATTGTAATTCAATTTTTTGCTTTTGAACATCAGTTCTTTGGTGCATAGTTAAAACAATTGCACCAATCATTGCTACTAATAAAATTAATCCCGATAGAATAAATAAAAAACAATATTTTGTATATAAAACATTCCCAACAACCTGGATATTTGTAATATTTTGACTTTCCGAAAGTCAAGAAATTCAAATAAGATTATCTTGTTTTAAAGTGGAGATATTTAGAGCATTGAAAACACTTGAAAGTTGACTATATAAAATTAAAAATATAGTTAAGCCTATAGGAGCAATTGATAAAAAACCTTGTGCTATGGGTGTTTTTTTTATATTCAACATCATCACAACAAATAAAAACAATACCGCGATTGCTCCAACATAAACTATTAATAACATAAAAGATAAAAATTCTGCCCCGAATAATAATAATAAACCCGCAATATTACAAAAAACTAGAATTAAAAATAATACGGAATGTACTGCATTGGCTAAACTTATAACCATTAAGGAAGCAAGTAAAGCGAAAAGCGAAAAAGTAACAAACAAAAAAATATCTATTTGCATATATCGTTAATTTAAAAAAGCGAAAAAAGGGATTCGAACCCTCAACCATAATCTTGGCAAGATTATACTCTACCATTTGAGCTATTTTCGCTTTAAATATAATAGGCGGAAGGAACTCGGTATGGTTGAGTAGTAGATTGTGAATCTAAAAGTCGTGGGTTCGAATCCCATCTTTCGCCTTATAATATAGAAACCTTATATTTTATAGATGCTATAGCCTTTCCAGGATTTAAAAATTTAGGACACGTTTTGCTACAATTCATAATTGTATGGCATCGAAATAAACGCATTTTATGGTTCAAAAAATTTAAGCGCTTATTTGTCTCAAAATCTCTCGAGTCTGAAATTCATCTATATGCTTGTAATAAAATAGCTGGACCCAGATATTTGTCGTGATTCCACCAATAACTAGGACAGCTTGCTGAACAACAAGCACATAAAATACATTCATATAAACCATCTAGTTCTCCACGGTCTGATTTAGATTGCAAATGTTCCTTTTTTATAGAAATATTATCCCTTATCAATCAAGGTTTAATCATTTTATATTGCGCATAAAAATGTGTTAAATCAGGAACTAAGTCTTTTATTATATACATATGAGGCAAAGGATAAATTGTGATAAATATTTCATTTGTATTTAGCGATTTTAAACAAGCTAAAGTATTAACCCCATTTATATTCATAGAACAACTTCCACAAATACCTTCTCTACAAGAGCGCCTAAAAGTTAAAGTAGAATCTTGCAAATCTTTGGCTTGAATTAAAGCATCTAAGATCATTGGTCCGCAATTATTTAATGAAATAGGATAAATATTGAACCAAGGTTGCTTATTCAAAAGAGGGTTTCATCTATACACCCGTAAGTACTTCTGCAAGTTGTTTTTAAAATTAAATAAGTTTACTTTATTCGAACTTTTTTGCAAAAACATTTTTAATTAAAAAATTAGTCCTAAAATAATTATACAAATAATAAAACTTATAGTTAAAAAAAGAAGAGGTAAAAATCTTTGATGAAAAAAGAAACCTAAATCTCAGAAAATTTGTTTTAGTCCATTTAAAGTATGATAAAAAATGCCAAATAAAAATATTATACAAATAATTTTATGGAATAAAAATACAACTGCATTTATAAATTTAAAGGCTAATAAATATTTATTATAATTACTAAATACTATTATTCGTATATAAACAGAACAAAACACAATTAATGATGTTAATAGGATACCAGAAATTCTATGCCAAATAGAAGATAATGATGATATTTGAACTGCATAAATTGTAATATGTGGTGATAAAGGACGATTATACATAAAAATCAAATTATACTTTATTTTCTGTCCAGAATGGGATTTGAACCCATGACTCAAGGGTTTTCAACCCTATGCTCTAACCACTGAGCTATCTAGACTTAAATTGGATGAAGTAGGATTTGAACCTACGATAAGTTTAATTCTTATGTCAATTTTCAAAATTGATGCTTTCAACCACTCAGCCATTCATCCTTTGTAAAATTAGGGTAGTAGGACTTGAACCTACAATTTTTTGCACCCAAAGCAAATACGTTAACCAGTTACGCTATACCCTATAATTTTTTAGTTCAAAATATTAAGTAAATAAAATCAAGAAAGCCATCATTAATGCAAATAATGCCACAGCTTCAGTTAATGCAAATCCTAAAATAGTATAACCAAATAATTGTTGTTTTAAAGATGGATTACGGGCATAAGCCATTACTAATGATCCAAATACGATACCTACACCAGCACCCACGCCAGTTAAACCGATAGTTGCTAAACCCGCTCCTATCATTTTTGCACTTTGTAAAGTTACATTCATTTTAAAATAAATTTTGTTTATAAGCCTCTCGTGAAAGCTAGAACCGGATTCGAACCGATGTAAAAAGATTTGCAATCTTTTGCATGAACCACTATGCTATCTAGCCTACTTAACGGAAATAGGACTTGAACCTATAACTTTTGGATTATGATTCCAACGTTCTAACCAATTGAACTATTCCGTTATTAGATGTGCCTCTGCTTAACTTTTTTACAACCATTATGAGCGCGCATGGAATTGTTTGTAATTGATAAAATATTAAAAAGGGATTGTTTAAAATACTTTAAAACAACTTTTTTATTTTTATTAAACCCATTCAAATTTAAATGAATATATTTAACCTTAGATTTATTTAAATATTCTAAAATTGCTTGTAAAATTGATATTGTTGTTGTCAAGGTCACTTTTTTAGTACCACGAGCTTTTTTCGAACCTGCGGAAGTCCAAAACAACACTTCCCCTTTAATATTTGTGATAGCACATAAAATATTATTAGATGTAAATAGTATATTTAATCTAACAGATTTTCAATTATTTTTATACATTTTTTTAACTGTCTAAGAATTCCATATAAAAACAGTAGTTTTAGTAAAGATAGATATATAATTGAGTTCGGGATGGGATCATATATTTAAAATCTACTTTTTTGGTTAAAAAGTTAACTTAGGCTATTCTCATTCTAAAGCTCCCTTATATCACTCGTAAACGAAACCTATTGTTAATATTATTAAAAAAATAATCATACTTCAGAACCCAAACAAAGGGAGATTCCCTAAAGTTAAAGACCATGGAAAAAGGAAACTAATCTCTAAATCAAATATCAAAAATAAAATAGCTACTAAATAAAATCTAATATCAAAAGTTGCACGAGCATCGTCAAAAGGATTAAAACCGCACTCATACGCACTTACTTTCTCTTGATCTGCTTTTTGAGGAATAAAAAAATAGGATAAACCAAAAATTAATATGGATAAAAAAAAAGAAATACACAAGAATATTAAAATTATTGAGTATTCAGCAAAAATTAGTTTCATAGTAAATTATGGTAATCAATTAAAACTTATTAAAATCCCAGCAGTAAATAATACTCAACCCAAAGATAAAGGTAAAAAAATTTTTCAACCTAACCGCATTAATTGATCATAACGATATCTCGGAAATGCAGATCGTACTCAAATAAAACCAAAAAGCAGTAAAGTTGTTTTAAAACCAAATCAAATTGTGGAAGGAATTCAATAAAATATTACCAAATTAAAAATAGGCAATCAACCTCCTAAAAATAAGATTGTAGTCAAACCACACATCAATATCATATTAGCATATTCGCCTAAAAAAAATAAAGCAAATCCCATAGCAGAATATTCCACATTATATCCAGCTACCAACTCGGCCTCAGCTTCTGGTAAATCAAATGGGGCTCTATTTGTTTCGGCTAATATCGAAATATAAAACATAATTAAAGCTGGTAATAGTGGAATAGCGTACCATACTTTTTGCTGAGCTAACACTATCTCTGTGAGGTTTAATGATCCCGAACATAATAAAACATTGATTAAAATTAATCCAATTGAAACTTCATAAGAAACCATCTGTGCAGCTGAGCGTAAAGCACCTAAAAATGCATATTTAGAGTTACTAGATCATCCAGAAATTATAATACCATAAACTCCTAAGGAAGAAATAGCTAATAAATACAGCATACCCATATTTATATCGGAATAAACCATTCCTTCGCCGAACGGTAATACACATCATGCAATTAAAGCTAGTAAAAACGTTAATATAGGCGCTAAAATGAACATGCTTAAATTTGCACTTGATGGTAAAACTGTTTCTTTCACAAACAATTTTAATCCATCTGCCAGCGGTTGTAACAAGCCAAAAACTCCTACTATATTAGGGCCTTTACGACGTTGCATTGCGGCCATTACTTTACGCTCGGCCAACGTCATGTAAGCCACTGCTATCAATAGAGGAAATATTATTATTATTATTTTTAAAATTATACTTATCAAAAACATCTTTGCTATATTTAATATAAAAAAGGTATAGACATTACTAATGAAATTATTGAAATGATTTCAATATCCACAAAAATGAATAAAATACTTAATAAGGAAATTCCTAAAACTAAAGAACTTAATTTACCCATAGGTTTAATTACTTTCCAATTACTAAATAAAGATCCAAAATATATACTTTTTACTAACCGAATATAATAAAAACATGCTACGCAACTTACAATAACAGCAAGTAAACTTATGCCAAAAGAGTTAACTTGTATAGCCGCTAATAGGACAAATAATTTAGAAAAAAATCCTGCCGTGGGAGGAATACCTGCCATTGAAAATAAGAATACAACTAGGGACCCTGCTAAAAATGGATTGTGCTTAACTAAACCGTTAATATCAATTAAATAACGCATTTGATAAAAGCTAGGATAATTATAAATTTTAGTATTAATTGCAAATGCAAAAATTCCTAGCATTGTAACTATATATATAATTAAATAAAAGATGGTACTTGAAATACTTTCAAGTTCGCCACCCAAAACTGCTAGTAAAAGAAAACCTACATGATTAATTGAACTGTAAGCAAGGAAGCGCTTCCATTTGTATTGAGCAAAAGCTCCGAAAGTACCTATTAAAATAGACAAAAATGTAGATAATAAAATAATATCTTGCCAAAATGGAATCAAATCATAAAACGTATGTAATAAAAATCTAACTAATAAGCCTAAAATTGCCAATTTTGGTAAAATAGAAAAAAAAGCTGTTACAATAAAAGGAGCTCCTTCATAAACATCAGGCGATCATATATGGAATGGTGCTGCACTTAATTTAAATAAGAACGCAACCAAAATAAAAATGAAACCTACTAACAAATTATATGAAAATAAGTTTTCACCACTTAAAAATCCCGAAAAAAATTGTGCTAAATCATTTAAATTTGTTAAACCGGTAAGACCATAAATAATGGACGCACCACAAAGTAGAAATGCCGAAGAAAAAGCACCTAATATAAAATATTTTAACCCTGCTTCAGTGGAAAATTCTGAAGTTCTATTTATACTAGCTAAAATATAAAATACTAAACTTTGGAATTCTATTGCTAAATAGATCGTTAATAGATCATAAGATTGTAGAATAAATAGCATAGCAACTACCGCTAGCAAAATTAGAATCCAAAACTCAAAATAATTTAATTTTTCATATATTAAATATTCGAAAGATAAAAGAAATCACCCTATAGTTGTTAAAATTATAATTAATTTCGCATAATAAGTAAAAAAATCACTAAGTAGAAAATTATTTCAACTTATAACATTTAAAGGAACTTGCAAAAAGGTCAAAAAGAAACTAAAAACTAATATTTGTAAAATTAACAAAGTGAAATTTTGACCCAATAAAGGGTACCCTAATACTGAATATGTACTTAAAAAAACACCATACATAAGTAACAAACAAATACTACAAATGATATATGTTTCTGTTAATATAGAATAAAAGTTATACAAAAAATTATACATTAATTAAATTTTATTTTAGAATTATAATAAAAGTTCTAGAATATACCTACCAATTTCAATACTAGAAATACGTACTAAAACTAGTAAAGCTACCTTAATTTTATTAGTATGAATGTAATCTGTTAATATTGCTTTCAATCCAAAATTCATATGTAAAACCACTAAACCAACTACCAACACAATTATTTCTATATCTAGTAAAATCCCGCTGAAAAAGAAAATTCCGCCTAGACGCATAAAACTTCATACAATATCAAACATAATATTAATAAAAATTATAATAATTGTTTTATTAAACTAATTACCGAAAAATGAAGTTCCCCCAAAAATGAGATAGGATAAATCCCTATCCACAAAATTATAAACATTAATGGTAATAAAATTCAAAATTCTCGTCTTGAAACATCTTGGAAAGATTTAAAATATTGGGTTCTAAGACCACCAAAGTTTATACGATTAAAAAGCCAAATAGAATATGCTGCACCTAATATCATTCCTACAGATGCAAAGAAAGTTAAAATACGGTTTATTTGAAATACTCCCACAAGTACCAATAATTCTCCTATAAAACTACTTGTCCCGGGAAAACCTAAATTTGCAAAAGTAAAAAATAAAAAGAAGATACCAAAAATAGGCATTACTTGCATTAAACCACTATAATACTTTAAGATACGGGTTTTATAACGGTCGTATAAAATCCCAACACATAAAAATAATGCACTAGATACTAATCCATGGCTAAGCATTAACAATATACTGCCCTCGATACCTTGCAAGTTTAGAGAAAAAATACCAATCGTTACAAAACCCATGTGAGACACTGATGAATAAGCTATTATTTTTTTTAAATCTACCTGTCTTAACGTAGTTAACGAAGCATATAAAATAGCGATAATACTTAAAGTAAAAATTAGTGGGGTAAAAAAAATTGATGCTTCCGGGAACATTGGTATCGAAAAACGTAAAAATCCATAACCGCCCATTTTTAATAATACACCAGCTAAAATTACAGACCCTGCGGTAGGAGCTTCCGCATGAGCTTCCGGCAATCAAATATGAAACGGAATCATTGGAATTTTTACAGCAAAACTTGAAAAAAAAGCGAGTCAAAAAAAAATTTGTTTTAATTCCGTAAAATTATAGTACCACAAAATTTGCAAATCCGTCGTACCAACTTCGGAATAGATAGTTAATAATGCCACTAACATTAACAACGATCCAATTAAAGTATAAATAAAAAATTGATAGGCAGCTCTAATTTTACGTTCTCGAGATCCTCAAATACCCACTATTAAAAACATAGGTATTAAAACGCTTTCAAAAAATATATAAAAACACAATAAATCTAAAACGCTAAACACTTGAACTAAAAAAAATTCTAGTAATAAAAAACAAATAAGATACTCTTTAACCAAATTTCGTATAGATCCTCAACTAACTAAAATACAAAAAATTATTAATAGTGTTGTCAATAAAATAAAAAATAATGAAATTCCATCAATACCAATTGTATAATATAAATTAATAGAAGGAATTCAATTATACGTACTACCAAATTGAAACAAAGCTGTCGTATTATCAAACTGTAACCATAAAATTAAAGAAAATAAAAAAGTTAAACAAGCAATACTTAGTGCTACTAATTTGCATAAATATTCGTTGGTTGCAGGAATAACAAATAAAATTAAAATCCCAAAAAGTGGGGTAATACATACTAAAATTAAAGGGTTTAAAAATTCTAAACTTAGCATAAAAATCACTATTAAATTGGGTCTAGATTGATTCGAACAATCAACTTTACGCTTATCAAGTTACAATCGATATATTAAATTGCAAAATACCTTTGCCTAAAACTGTACATGATAATTTCTTATCATACAGCTTCTTTTCAGTAACAAAACTTGTTACCAATACAAAATACGATCTGCATATCTTTTCCGTTACAAAAAAGCATTAGCTTATGTAATGTTCCTTTTTTTGCATGTTTCAATTTCCTATATTTTAAATTTGTAGAGTCTTATTTTCCACCAATTTATATCAAGCCTAAACTTAATGCACGCTATTAAGTTTGATACTATACAAATATTTTAGAGTTATGATGTTTTCAATAAGTTTCTATACGTACTCAATAAATTTAATAATTTAATTTAGCTTTGATAAAAATCATAAATTAAATTTTGCGTTCAAGCTCTAAACGATAAGATTTTCACTTATATAAAAAATCAATTCGCATCTATTTATTTCTAATACGAGTACCAAATAATAAATAAATAATTATTTAATACAAATCATGTCACACGCGTACGCTCTAACCTTTAAGCTATAGACCCCAACTAATTTAAATTATTTATATTATATGAAAAAAACTAAAACTGAATAAAAAATCAATAATTGAGTTTGATTAAAAACAATTAAAAAAAATACACAAACACCTAAAACAATAAAAAATAAATAATGACTTAATTGTCCAGTTTGTAATTTAGAGAGTAACCTAGATCAAATTGGAATTACTTTAGAAAAACCATACGGACCTAGCAGTTCAATGAATCCTCGATCTAAATTTTTAAAGGAAACTAAATAACCAAAATCTAAAACAGGATATACAAAATATCTATTATATAAAACATCTCAATATCATTTTTTATTAATTAAAAAACATATATGACGATAGAAAGTATTATATAAATAGATATGAGTTTTTGTAATATTAATAACAGTAGCTAAAAAAATACCAAACATGCTAAGTATAAAAGGTAACCATTTTAGACCAACTTTCAATCATTCTGCTTCTATAAAATAAGAATTTATAGGTAAGATAATAATTGAAGATTTTCAAAAATCTGTACCTAACCCTATAAATAGATCTTTTCCTAAATAACCTATAAAAATACTCCCTAAACCCAATATAACTAATGGGATTAACATCAACAAAGAAGGTTCGTGACTCTTTAAAATAATGCCTCTTGTTGTATTTATTGAATTTATAAATGTTAGATAAATTAGGCGAAAAGAATAGAATGATGTAAAAAAAACTGATAAATTTCCTAATCAACATGCGAATGCCCCTTGAGTATGTTGCACATTACTATTTAATGTAATTTGAGTCAACTCTAAAATAAAATCTTTTGAGTAAAATCCTGTTAAAAAAGGGAAGCCTGCTAAGGCAAGGGACCCTATTAACATTAATGAATAAGTTAGAGGCAAAAATTTCATAAGTGATCCCATTCTACGCATGTCTTGTTCGTTGGCTAAAGCATGTATAACTGACCCTGCACTTAGGAATAATAAAGCTTTAAAAAAAGCATGATTTGCTAAATGAAACATACTCACGTTATAACATGAAATACCACAAGCGAATACCATATAACCCAACTGACTACAAGTTGAATATGCTATGACCCTTTTAAGATCATTTTGAAAAATGCCGGACATTCCTGCAAAAAAGGCGGTAAGGGACCCAAATATTACTAAAACATTTAAAACTGTACTGGAAAATTCAATTAAAGGCGAGAAACGGATTAACAAAAAAACACCAGCTGTTACCATCGTTGCTGCATGAATTAACGCAGAAACCGGAGTAGGCCCTTCCATAGCATCAGGTAATCATGTATGCAATCCTAATTGAGCTGATTTACCTACAGCCCCTATAAATAAAAACACACCTATTAATGTTAAACCTGAAATATCAACACCCCCAAAATTAAAAAAATAATTACTAAATAAAGGTGCTAATGAAAAAATAGTAAAATAATCTACAGATTGAAAAATATAAAAAATTGTTAATATACCCAAGCTTAATCCAAAATCTCCTATTCTATTTACTACTAAAGCCTTAATGGCAGATTGATTTGCTGCTAGTCGTGTAAATCAAAAATTAATTAATAAATATGAAGCTAATCCTACACCTTCTCAACCGACAAACATTTGTACAAGATTATCTGCAGTCACTAAAATCAGCATAAAAAATGTGAAAATTTCCAAAAAAGACATAAACCGTGGCAAATGGGGGTCATTTTGCATGTATTCTAAAGAATACAAATGTACTAAACTTGATATAACTGTTATAACAACTAACATTGTAACAGTAAGGCTATCAAATAAAAAGCTTCAAGAAATTTTTAAAATACCTACTTCAATTCATGGGCTCAGTGTAATATATTGATTTAATCCCATAAAGCCTACTTCATAAAATGCAATAAAGGACAAGAACATTGATAAAAAAACACATATTAGTGAAATGATGCTAGATCCTTTATGACCCAAAAATCGTCCTAAAAATCCTGCAAAAATCGATCCCAATAAAGGTAACCATAAAATAAGTAAATACATAACTATTTTTTATCTAATTTTTAAATTTAAGTGACTTTGGATAAACAGATATCGAATTTAATAATTTTAAATTGCAAAACTTTATCGTATTTAAAATTACGAAACCAATTTTTTGATCAATTGATAAAGTATCTATTCTCTTTTTATCTTTAATCAACTGGCCAAAATAATGAATTAATAGACTTGAGGTTACTTCAAGATTTTTAACTAATATTTTCTTTAATAAGTTTTGCTTGCTCAATGTTCTTTCTGTTCTTTTTAATACTTCTTTGGTATTTAAATCAATAACTTGTTTACGTACTTTCAATGATTTAAGAAAATAAGGCAAGAAATAATGTGTTAAAATTGCATAAAATATCGAAAAAATAAAAAACAATCAAAAAATTTGTGAAAAGACAATAATACGATCTAATTGAGGCATCTTTTAATTATATGTTAATGAAATTCTAAAACATCATTTAAATAAATACATGTTAATAATGTAAAAACATAAGCCTGTAAACCCGCAATTGCTAATTCAAGTCCAATAAGCGCTAATAAAATTCCTAAGGGTATCAAATGAAATACGGCCAACAAACCTCCTGCTGATAGCATAGTTCATGCAAAACCGGCAATAATTTTTAGTAAAGTATGACCTGAAGTCATATTTGCAAATAATCGTATAGATAATGTAAAAACCTTAACTATATATGAAAGGAATTCAATTGTAATCAATAATGGTACTATGGGTAACGGTACACCTCTAGGCAAAAAAAGTGCAAAAAATTTAACTCCATGCGTTTGAATACCAATAATATTTATACCTATAAAGATTGACAAGGCTAAACCAAATGTAAATGTAATATGACTCGTGACTGTAAAACTGTAAGGAACCATTCCTATTAAATTACAAAAAAGGAGAAATAAATGTAAAGTAAAAATAAATGGAAAATAAGATTCACCTTTGATACCCAAATTATCTTGAACCATATTTGAAGTTACATTATAAATCATTTCGTTCAATAGTTGCCAATTATTAGGTATTACAGTGTTTTTATAAAAACTTAAACTAATTCAAAATATTGCTATCAAAAAAGCAAACATCATAAATAATACTGAATTTGTTATTGAAATATTTAAGCCGAAAACTGTTAAAGGTATTAAAGTAACAATCTCAAATTGTTCTAAAGGGCTTGCTATTAAAGTAAATGTTAACATAATTTTAAGTATATTAATTAAACATATATTATAAACCAGGAGAAGAAGGACTTGAACCTACAACCATTGGTTTTGAAAACCAAAGCTCTACCTAATTAAGCTATTCTCCTTAAAGTTTTTATTTGACACAAATCATAAAATTTTTTTGAATTAAAGTAGGTATTAAAAATTTATCCAAAATTATATTAGGCCAAAAAAGATCTAAAGAAGCTATTTTTATTTTATGGGAGTTTATAGTATCTTGTTGTATCGAAAATACACTATACAATAACATCTCCAAAAATAAAAAGACTCTAAGCCTTCGAATAGTTGTTATAAGAAATAAAGAACTTCTTTGTTTTCTTTCGGGAAGAAAAAAAAATTTTTGGGTTGCTATACATTCTAAAAATAAGTGAGGGATAAAAATTAACTTAGATAAATTTTCAAACTTGCTAGAGATTTGAAAACAATCTAAAGTATTCGCTAATAAAAACCTCTTATTATCCAAAAAGCTACTATCCAAAGAATCAAAAACTTCAATGAAATTACATTGACTACTTAATCTAAACTGATTCATATATTAATTTATTATACTTAAAATTTAAAGTTAAACTTTGGAAATAATCGGACTCGAACCCATAATCTTATGTATGCAAAACATATGTTTTACCAAAATTAAACTATATTCCCTTAGGGGACCGATGCCAAAAAAACACCTCTATAGAGGAAAGAATGTTCCCCAATTTTAAGCTTCCCACTCAGAGAAGATGGTTGAGTGGTTGAAAACAACGGTTTGCTAAATCGTCGCACTTAAATTTGATTAAGTGTCATGGGTTCGAATCCCATTCTTCTCAAACTTGCAAAAGTTTGCGTTTTGAAGGACTCGAACCTCCAATAATCAATTTAGAAGATTGATGTTTTATCCATTAAACTAAAAACGCTTGCCTAGATTTATAATTAAGAGGCAGCCAACTACGTACCCTAAATGACAAACGTGTGTAATAACGAAGTAAAGCTCTCTGTTTTCGTAAGAAAATCGTAAGTGGAGCCAACGTGTTACTCTCTATAAGCTATCTTCCCCAAAGGTATAGATAATAGCCAATCTACACATCTCTAATAACGATATTGTTTAAGAAGACTTCCATAGTATTAAGGTACTCCTATTACTATATACCCCCCACTTTTCAAATCCCTATAACTTTCTATGAAGAGAGTAGGATTTGAACCTACGATTATTATATTATAAATAGATTTACAATCTATCGCTTTCAACCACTCAGCCATCTCTCCTGGGTTGCTCCTTTTAGGGTTGGGGCCCTCTTATTCTTTCCTCTATA